CATTTGTACGTATATCATATATACCACACCACTTGTGATTGTGATAAAAAAAAAATTCTGCTCTGATACGTTTGTAAAAAGGTAGAATGAATGAGAAAGAGAACGAATTTTGAACCACTAAAAAAAAGAGAGGGTAGGAGAAATAGTCAAATCGGTCTTTTTGGGGGGATAGAGGGACTTGAACCCTCACGATTTCTAAAGTCGACGGATTTTCCTCTTACTATAAATTTCATTGTTGCCGGTATTTATATTGACATGTAGAATGGGACTCTATCTTTATTCTCGTCTGAGTAATAAGTTCTTCAAAAGAAACGATCTACCAGACTATGGAGTGAATGATTTGATCAATGAATATTCGATTCTTCAACTTGGAATCCCAATTCTTTTGTTTTCTTTTTCATTAATATAAATACAGCTTCAGGTTGTCATTTTTGAGATAATTTTGCATTTTGTATCCATAGTGTATTATAAACTTATCCTTTATGCAGTTTCGATATTCGATTAATTTCCCTTTCTTTCCCAAAAAAAGGCAGTCAACTCCATTTGTTAGAACAGCTTCCGTTGAGTCTCTGCACCTATCCCTTTTCTCGCTTTCTGAACCCTTGTTTGCTTTGTTTTATTCTCGTAAAACAGGATTTGGCTCAGGATTGCCCATTTTTGATTCCCGGGTTTCTCTGAATTTGAAAGTTATCACTTAGTAGGTTTCCATACCAAGGCTCAATCCAATTAAGTCCGTAGCGTCTACCAATTTCGCCATATCCCCCCTTGCATTTTGAGATTAGGACCTCGATGCCGTTCTCCCTTTTCTTTCATTTACGCTGAAACATAGAATTCATTAGATACGGATTCCTATATTGAAAAGTGTTTCGATTTCTTGTCAGAAATGATTCTATCCTTTCTGTATCCGCAATTCAATATATATGGATATATATTACATAACATTAACATATGCCTCTCTTACTCTCATTTTTCTCATGCAATCCGGTGGAATACTCGAACGGTCGATTCTTTTTTTTTTTTTCGTCTTTTCTTTCGTTGAAAACAAAAAACGGAGAAATGTATCATTAGACTCCCTCATTCTAATCTGGATTACAGTTATATGGATTGCATTTATCTGCATTGCATTTATCTGGATTTCATCTTTGTCTTTAATTTCATTTTTTTCTTATCTTCATTTTTTTCTTATCCTTTACTTAAGGCTAAGGCGGATCCTATATAACATAACAAAAAATAACTAAAATTGAAATTAATTAAATATTAATTAATCGTTTCTAATATAATAGTTCTAACTAATCATTTTATTAATTTCGAATTCAAATCGAATTATTTAGTCGAAAGCCAAAGCATCATTTTTTAGAATTAGAATAAAAGAATGGATAATTTAGATAATGTATCATAAGAAGCTAATACTAGATTCGATTGATAATTCAAAATAGATAAATAGATATCTAGAAAAAAAAAAAAATAGAGATATAGAAAAAATAGATATATAGAATCAGTAGAATAATAATATTCTGTATATTCTATTCTATATAATAATAGAATCGAATATATTAATAAAATTAGGTTAGAAAAAAACAATTTCTAATGTTATTTGATTTTCAATTCAAAACAAAAAACTCTTATTACCTAATTAAGAGTAAGATATTTATTATTGATAAATACAGAAATCGAAATTCTATAGATCGCTATATTCTATTAATCGTTATTTTAATCGTTATGTTCTATAATATTCAATATTTATTTTGTATTTTGAATTTGATTCTCTATTCTTTTCTTTATGAATAGCTAAGAATGAATAGTTAATAGATAAGATTCTAGTAATTTACCGAATTTCTATGCATGCACCATCTCATTGCCGTTATTTAAGCCCGCTTAGCTCAGAGGTTAGAGCATCGCATTTGTAATGCGATGGTCATCGGTTCGATTCCGATAGCCGGCTTTTCTCTATTTGCTTGATTTTAAAAAATGATTGATAATGTCTTTTTGAAAGAAAAGAACATTGAAAGGGCTTCGTCCCTCTTTTCCAAGGGGCATCGATTTATTATGTTGTAGGAGCTTCTAATTATGAATCATAATTGGAGGAGTTAGACCTCGGCAGAATAAATCAAGAAAAAGAACCGTCTTTTGATTTATATTTATATATATACAATACAAAAAAGTGTGTGGATATTGATACATCTCATTATTCTTTGTAGTACAATACTTCAGTGGATTTCGCTTCATTTATCATTTAGCTCAGTTTTAGTTTTAATTTAGGTTTATGAAATTTCAATAAAATAAGGAGTTTTTATGTCACGTTACCGAGGGCCTCGTTTCAAAAAAATACGCCGCCTGGGGGCTTTACCGGGACTAACGAGTAAAAGACCTGGAGCCGGAAGCGATCTTAGAAACCAATCGCGCTCCGGGAAAAAATCTCAATATCGTATTCGTTTAGAAGAAAAACAAAAATTGCGTTTTCATTATGGTCTTACAGAACGGCAATTACTTAAATATGTTCGTATCGCCGGAAAAGCCAAAGGATCAACGGGTCTGGTTTTACTACAATTACTTGAAATGCGTTTAGATAACATCCTTTTTCGATTGGGTATGGCTTCAACTATTCCTCAAGCCCGCCAATTAGTTAATCATAGACATATTTTAGTTAATGGTCGTATAGTAGATATACCGAGTTATCGTTGCAAACCCCGAGATATTATTACAGCAAGGGATGACCAAAAATCGAGAGCTCTGATTCAAAATTATCTTGATTCATCCCACCATGAAGAATTGCCAAAGCATTTGACTCTTCACGCATCCCAATATAAAGGATTAGTCAATCAAATAATAGATAGTAAATGGGTCGGTTTGAAAATAAATGAATTACTTGTCGTAGAATATTATTCTCGTCAGACTTAAACCTAACTAAAATAACAAACCAAGGGTTCGTACAATTTTTCCCTTTCACTTAAGTTAAGTAAAGGGACACAAGGTAAGGAATTGGATCCGGAGATTTGTATTTTTCTCCCATTCATGTATCATAGATCAGTAGGCGGATCTTTATTCCCTGCCCGTTCTTTCTTTCCTTCCGTATCACAGAAATTAGGAATTGAGAATCCATCTCAAAGAAAGGGCTGAAGCATTGGTGAATTGGGTGAAGATACGGAAAGAGAGGGATTCGAACCCTCGGTAAACAAAAGCCTACATAGCAGTTCCAATGCTACGCCTTGAACCACTCGGCCATCTCTCCTACATAATGATTATGACCGAGAATCCGAGCGAATTGCGAGTTGTTCATATTCGATTGTTAGATGGGTACAGACACTCGAATCCATTCTAGCTATAAAAATGGAAAACTTTTCATCAAAGAAAGAATTTTTTCTTCGAGCCAGGGGGCTGGGAGAAAAAGATAATATAATTTTTTTTTTGAAAAATGGTTAAAAACAATAACAATAAAGATATATCTTGTTTGCCAAGACGGAGACGGCGCTCCTACCTTTTTCTGATATTTTTACCGGATTCAATCAATGAATTGGAACGAATCAACCGATCGGTCTATTTTGTTAGACTATGGTGAATGGATACCTTTAGATCATAATTATCTTTTTATTCGAATTCAATTTCCATAAGAATTTGAAAATTTCTTTCCAATTTTAGGTCGCTTAACAACAACCCCTTAACCCGTAAATCTATTCCAAATTCATAAATCATCCTTTTCGATTTGATTGTATAGTGTATAAGCGTCTACCCGCTATGCACAAAACACAAAATGGAGGGTTATTCTATTTTCATTATAGAAGGATTATTGAAGAATTATTCGATTTTTTTCTTCTTTGGATCTTAATTTCAGAAAAACTTCTCGAATTCTCCTAATCCGCAAGATAAATTCTTTGATTCTTCTACTTTGATCAAATCGGAATAGTTCCTTTCATTCTTATACTACTATATTTGGATGAAATCGAATCGGATTCTAATATTTCTTATTTTTTATCGACCCCTTTCAAAAAGAAAAAATTGGATATGAGTCTGCTTTTATGTTATTTCGTACTGTAAAATTCCTTTACTTGTGGGATCGTTTTCTCACGAGAGTTAATGAAAAGAATTATAGAATGGATTTCTACCTATGCCTAGATCGCGGATAAATGAAAATTTTATTGATAAGACCTTTTCAATTGTGGCCAATATCTTATTACGAATAATTCCGACAACTTCAGGAGAAAAAGAGGCATTTACCTATTATAGAGATGGTGTGATTTGATTATTTTTTTATTTACCGCTTCGGTCTTAGGAGAAAGACGGAAGATTCGGGATAGAAAAGAACGAAAAAGATTATTGAAAAAATCGACGCTTGTTGAAGGTGAAGTTTCTAGATAAAACAATTCCTTCTGTCGTGTATCCCCGATTAATGCAGCCTCAGATGCTTCAATTGTCGATTTGAGTATTGAGCGAAAGGTTAACCTATGGGTTCTATATTACAGGCCAACCCTACCATACTAGACTAGTACCAATAGGCCGCATAGGGGAAGAGGCGCTACGCCTAGGAATCAACAACACGAAAACTTTGTTTAAAATTACCGCTTTTCCTTATCGGGATCGGGACTAAAAAGAATGGTTGGGATAACAAACATCCATCTCGTTGGTACTTTGGATACCCTTAGAACCATAGAAGACTGTTAAAGTGATTAATTCCTGGAAATTAAAGGGCGTTGAGAACAAAGAAATTGTTGGAGTTTACATTTTTATCTAGTACCAGTATCAACACGCGTGATGTTAAGAAAATATCTTTTGCAGAAAGGTTGGCTAGAGATTTCTTGTAAAAACGTTAGCCCCACTGAATTCATAATGAGAATATTTCAATCTTTTTTGATTCCATGTATTATTTTCATTATGCACATAGGGGAGGAGCCGTATGAGATGAAAATCTCATGTACGTTTCTGGAACGGAGAATTCTTTGAATCGAATGACGACCGTAACGGATGTCAGCTCAATCGGAAGGAAATTATGCGGAAGCTTTACAGAA